GTTAGATTCAAAAAAAAAATAGACCAACCCATAGTATGAACTAATAACCAACTCATCGTTTCGCATTATCTGGATATAAAGAACCAGTCGAGATATGATATATTGGTCATATCATTGTAGCAACTGAAATATTTTTTGGATAAAAAAAACCAATTTGATTCTGAGTTGTGAAACAATAAAAGTAAAGTATATAGATAAATGGAAAGATGAGAGAAAGAAAGAAAAAAAGAAAAAAAAATCTATGATATAGAATTCCAATATGTAAGGTAAGGTGGATGATTCATCTCATAAAGGGAAATGTAATAAAGCATTAATACTAATTGATCCCTAATTAAACAAAATCGTTCTTATAGAACAAAAAATCAAGAGTCCTGAGTCAATAAAGACTGAGAGTATTGACTCAATAACAAATTTCATTAGGAGCTCCGTTGTAGAATCCAGACCTAAACATTAATCGCGAAGTGATGGGAACGACAGAACCCGTGATTGCATAAGATTATATTTAAAATGAATCCTTAATGGTTCATTGGGTAGGATGGCGGAATGAACTAGGGACGAATTCATGTATTCTGAAAAGTCATGCCATGAACTAATCCGATAAACTGAATATTAAATTAGAGTAAATATTCGCCCGCGAAAATTTTTCTTTTTTGGATTTCAAAATTGTAGTCGATCCAATATGATAATAAAAGGCAAAACAAACTAAAGATTTGTTATAACCTTATAATAAATAATAAAACAAAATCTTTTATATTTTAGAAATATAAATCGAATGCATATTTAGTTATATCTCAAAAAAGATATATCAATTTCTAATAGATTATCAAAGACTCTCATGATTCAATATATTGTTTCAATATATTATTCATTCAATACATGTATATTATTTTATAATCGTTAATCATTTCGTTCGCGAGGAGCTGGATGAGAAGAAAATCTCATGTCCAGTTCTGTAGTAGAGATGGAAGTAATAAAGAACCATCAACTATAACCCCAAAAGAACCCGATTCCGTAAACACCATAGAGGAAGAATGAAAGGAATATCTTATCGAGGTAATCGTATTTGCTTCGGTAGATATGCCCTTCAAGCGCTTGAACCTGCTTGGATCACATCTAGACAAATAGAAGCAGGGCGACGAGCAATGACACGAAACGCACGCCGCGGCGGAAAAATATGGGTACGTATATTTCCAGACAAACCAATTACAGTAAGACCTACAGAAACACGTATGGGTTCAGGAAAAGGATCTCCCGAATATTGGGTAACTGTCGTTAAACCAGGTAGAATACTTTATGAAATGAGCGGAGTACCAGAAAATATAGCCAGAAAAGCTATTGCAATAGCGGCATCCAAAATGCCTATACGAACTCAATTTATTATTTCAGGATAAGAATGTAGAACCAAAAGAAAGAAAAGAGGTTTTTCGGATGAAAAAAAAAAAACAATTGCAGGTTTCTTTTTTTGTTTTGAATAAACAATATTTATTTTTTTTTTTTACTTATCCCTTTGCCTTTCTTTGCATTGAAAAAACAGATAAAAAACGATATGATTCAACCTCAAACCCATTTGAATGTAGCGGATAACAGCGGAGCCAGAAAATTGATGTGTATTCGAATCATAGGAGCTAGTAATCGACGATATGCTAAGATTGGTGACGTTGTTGTTGCTGTAATAAAGGAAGCAATACCAAATACACCGTTAGAAAGATCAGAAGTGATCAGAGCCGTAATTGTACGTACTTGTAAAGAACTCAAACGCGACAACGGTATGATAATACGATATGATGACAATGCTGCGGTTGTTATTGATCAAGAAGGAAATCCAAAAGGAACTCGAATTTTTGGCGCAATCGCCCGGGAATTAAGACAATTAAATTTCACTAAAATAGTTTCGTTAGCACCTGAAGTATTATAAGATCAAACCATATATAGAGCTTATAGTATTTGAATAAAATTGATTAAGATTAATTAGGAAATTGTTTGTGTCTCACGTATATGCCTTTACTATTTCATAAATATTTAATAATTCAGAAAAAAAAAGAGCATGTTGATTATATCAAAATTTGGGGACAACAAAAATCTTAGTTTCTTATGAGTAAAGACACTATTGCTAACATACTAACTTCTATACGAAATGCTGACATGAATAAAAAAAGAACAGTTCGAATACCATATACTAACATCACTGAAAACATTCTTAAAATCCTTTTACGAGAAGGTTTTATTGAAAACATGAGGAAACATCAGGAAAGCAACAATTTTTTTTTTGTTTTAACCCTACGGCATAGAAAGAAAAGGAATAGGAAAGGACCAGATAAAACTGTTTTAAATTTAAAAGGGATCAGTCGACCCGGTCTACGAATATATTCTAACTATCAACGAATCCCAAGAATTTTAGGCGGGATGGGAATTGTAATTCTTTCTACTTCTCGGGGTATAATGACAGACAGAGAAGCTCGACTAGAAGGAATCGGTGGAGAAATTTTGTGCTATATATGGTAATCTTTTCGGATATCCGAATATTATATATGGAACTCTCGTATTTGTGAAAAAAGAGAAAGGCTGGGTTTATAATATTACACCTCCCAAATTAGTTGATTAGTTGATATCTCAAGTGAAAGAACAAAAAAGGATTCATTAAAGTTTAATTTCTGAATCACTTCCCAAGGGTATTAGCGATTAGGTGATTTTCTCAATTTCAACATTCATTTCGTAGAGATACAATTCGAAATTTAAAATTTCAATAAATTTATTTTCTTCCAATAAAGAGATTCAGAATTAAGTTAAGGAATGACAAATATGAAAATAAGGGCCTCCGTCCGTAAAATTTGTGAAAAATGTCGACTGATCCGTAGGCGAGGACGAATTATAGTAATTTGTTCCAACCCAAGACATAAACAAAGACAAGGATAAATAATTTTTAGAAAAAAAGGGGGGAGGGAACTCCATAAATCTAAAGGACCCAATGTTCAACTAAATACTAAATAAAAATAAATGAAAGGATCTGTTTTGACATCAAATGGATATATCCATATATCTCTGGCTTAGATTTATGAGATAACAAAATATGGCAAAACCTCTACCAAGAATTGGTTTACGTAAGAATAGACATATAGGTTCACGTAAAAATGTACGTAGAATACCAAAGGGAGTTATTCATGTTCAAGCAAGTTTCAACAATACTATTGTGACTGTTACAGATGTACGGGGTCGGGTAATTTCTTGGTCCTCCGCCGGTACTTGTGGATTCAAGGGTACAAGAAGAGGGACACCATTTGCCGCTCAAACCGCAGCAGGAAATGCTATTGGGACAGTAGTGGATCAAGGTATGCAACGAGCAGAAGTCATGATAAAAGGACCCGGTCTCGGAAGAGATGCGGCATTAAGGGCTATTCGTAGAAGTGGTATACTATTAAGTTTCATACGAGACGTAACTCCTATGCCGCATAATGGCTGCAGACCCCCTAAAAAAAGACGTGTATAAAAATAAAAACATTGAAAATATTTCAAGAGAAATAAAAAATTCAATGATTTGATCAAATAATATTACTATGGTTCAAGAGAAAGTAACAGTATCTAATCGGCCACTACAGTGGAAGTGTGTTGAATCAAGAGCAGACAGTAAACGTCTTTATTATGGACGCTTTCTTCTGGCTCCACTTATGAAAGGACAAGCCGATACAATAGGCATTGCGATGCGAAGAGCTTTGCTTGGAGAAATAGAAGGAACATGTATCACACGCGCAAAATCCGAGAAAATACCACATGAATATTCTACCATAGTCGGTATTCAAGAATCCGTACATGAAATTTTAATGAATTTGAAAGAAATTGTATTGAGAAGTAATCTGTATGGAACTCGCGATGCGTCTATTTGTGTCAAGGGTCCCGGATATGTAACTACTAAAGATATCATCTTACCACCGTCCGTAGAAATCGTTGATAATACACAGCATATAGCTAACCTAACAGAACCAATAACCTTGTGTATTGAATTACAAATCGAGAGGAATCGCGGATATCGTATAAAAACACCAAATAATTTTCAAAATGGAAGTTATCCTATAGATGCTGTATTCATGCCTGTTCGAAATGCAAATCATAGTATTCATTCTTATGTGAATGGAAATGAAAACCAAGAAATACTTTTTCTCGAAATATGGACAAATGGAAGTTTAACTCCTAAAGAAGCACTTCATGAGGCCTCCCGAAATTTGATTGATTTATTTATTCCCTTTTTCCATGCAGAAGAACATTTAGAAAACAATCAACACAAAGGTACTTTACCTTTACCCCTTTTTAATTTTCATGGTAGATTAACTAAACCAAGGAAAACGAAAAAAGAAATAGCATTGAAATATATTTATATTGACCAATTAGAATTGCCTCCCAGGGTCTATAATTGCCTCAAAAGGTCTAATATCAATACATTTTTAGACCTTTTGGATAACAGTCAAGAAGAACTTATGAAAATTCAAGATTTTCGGATCGAAGATGTAAAACATATATTGGACGTTCTAGAAATATAAAAGCATTTTGCATAAAATTTAATGAGTTTTAAATCGTTAACACAATCCATATACTCGGAATATATCCAAAATAAAATTTAAATGACTAAACGTATCTAGGGAAAATTCACTTTGAGGCGACTATTCCCTAGATACACATGTCGTGATTTTTTTATTTCAAAATTGAATCAATTGAAAATAAAAAAAAAAAAAAAAGATTAAAAAAGACCTAAAGTTAGGGATTTATCAATAGGTAATGTTGCTCCAATACCCAACCAAAGGGCTACTGCAGTACCAATCAAAAAGACGGTTGTCGCTACTGGACGACGAAATGGGTTTTGGAATTTATTAACATTCTCCAAAAAAGGTACTGTTAATAATCCCGCAGGTACTGAAACCATTAAAAGAACACCCAATAATTTATTGGGCACTGTACGAAGTATTTGAAATACGGGAAAAAAATACCATTCAGGTAATATCTCCAAAGGAGTT